CCCAGGGAAGGGGGAAATAGCCGGATCAGATGTGGCCCGGGTATCCGTCGTGCGTGGCTCGGAATCAAATACACGGAACATTGATCGGTGGGGTAGGCAGGATATTTTGCGTATGATCAAGTACAACGTAATGATGATGTGGTGGTGAGGGACCAACCCCAACCCTGCCTGCCCCCTGCCCGGTTCTAGGACTGTATGCAAGATTCGTGGTACAGCGCGAGAACTCACATTGCGTGCGAGCTACATGCGCCGCCGTCAGTCACCATATATGGGTATGGCGGGCGGGCCCAATCCCATATTCCGTGCATTCTTTCCTTGGAACCACGAATCCTCATCACCCTTCCCTCCGACTATGTGGCGGGCGGGGTGAGCACAAAAATCCGGGGGATGAGGGCGTGCGTTATGCGTCAAGCGACTATAGTTGAATGATGGCTGCGCCGCATCGGAATCAATATCCATCACGAAATGCCTGCCCCCAAATCGAATGATCGTCTCCGCCTTGACGCTGTCGGTTAACGCCTCCACGCACGTCTCCAATGGAACCCTGGCCATGTCCGAACGAATGATGGATTCCCAACTTGCTGACCGGGAGGTGCGTGCCTCAATGAGACCGCACGCACCGTTGCTATCGCTCCGTTCTTCCCGACCGACGCGCGCGGCACGACGAGTAGTATAGGTGATGACAGGCGACGTTTCACTTGCTCCAGCCCGGATCATGAGCCGCTCCCGTCTCGGTCGGGAGCGCAAATGCGGATCTCCTCAGGTAGGATTCGAACCTACGACCGATCGGTTAACAGCCGACCGCTCTACCACTGAGCCACTGAGGAACCAACCATGCGGAGACTCGATTCTCATTACGTGATTCCCGTCCCGATCCGGTTAGGCAAGGAAGGAGTTCTTCGTCGATCCGGTCGAATCCCATATTCCACGCATGACCGGACGAGTACATGAACAGGTTGGGCGGAGGGAGGGAGGGAGGGAGGGAGGGAGGGAGGGAGGCTCGCTCCTCCCGCGCCGCCTTTCTTCGGAACCCCGACAACTTCGTGCACATCCTGCTTACCCCTATTGTACGGCGAGAAGGTGACGGTAGCAATCCCCGTCGTTCGCCTCCAAGAAAGGTATGAAGCATGCGGCGGGGATCATAGATAGGGAGAGAGCGGACGGATTCCCCCGCGATAGTAACGAGATTTGTTTCAAAACATTGATAGGATGGTGCTGCTTGAGCGCCCCCCATACGACGCCGGCCGCGGGGTTTCCCACTTTCTTGGCGGCGGAACGCAATCGCGAGGGGTCGGTCCCGTGAAAACTCGCAGCAACCGACATTGATTGACGCGGAGGGGGTGGCGAGGAATCTTGCCCGGGGAAGAGAAACACATGTGTAGAGCAAGGTGTGGTGATCCGGCGGGGATGAATCATGTACCGCGCGCGGTTCTCGCACGAACAACGATTGTATCCGGCGGGCGGGACAACCCCGGTCCCGAACACCAAACCCGAGGCAGCGGTAATCAGTTCGACTCATCTCATCAGCCGCCGGTCGGTCCTATCCCCCGACCCGAGCCGTTGCTATTGCAAACCCCCATGGCGCGAGGCTCCGGTGACGGATATAATTGATTCGTCATTCATCCTACTAGCCGGGTTTGGAAATGATTGGGGAATGAAATTGCAAGAAGGACTGGTAGGAACAACTATTTGTATTGTAGACGCATCTCATCCCATTCTTCACTCCGGGAGAAATGTCCACCCCCACCAACCGGACCGGATCAGACATTTGTTTCGCAGCATGATCGGATGGTTGGTGCTAGGACTGACGGAATCCCGCATACATAGTTCGAAACGAAGGAGTTTCTACGTCCCGTCACAGAGGACCTCGCGCCAAAATAGTACGTCGACCAGGAAGGTCACCAGGACCAACCCGTAAGAGGCCCGCCGGTAGAAAGCCTGGTTATGCGAACCAATCCACTCCCACTACGAAAGCCCCTCAGTATCGTATTCGTTCGGAGGAGAAGCAGCGGTCGCGTCTCCATCATGGACCGACCGAACAGCAATCACTTCGATACGTTCGTATCGCCAAGAGGGCAAAGGGCTCGACGGGCCAAGTATCATTACAATCACCCGAAACGCGTTCGGACAATATCATTCCTCGATTAGGTGCGGCTTCTACCACTCCTGGGGCGAGACAGTCAGTTACTCACGAGCGTGCTCCGGCCAATGATCGTGCGATAAGTGTACCGAGCTACCGTCGCAAACCTGCGGATGCTATTGCTGCTAGGCAATCGAGGTGCCGGAGCGTGGGGAACTCCTCCAATCGAATTGGGGAGCAAGATCATTCAACTCTCTACCCACATGCGGGATTAGCAGTTCGACCGGTGGATCGTAAATGGATTGATCCGAATACAAACGAATCGCTAGCCGTAGAATATCATCCTCGTCGAGCCTAACAAATCGGATATACACACGTGCTCGGCGGGCGCGAGATATTCTCATGAATCATATATACTCTACTTCCCATCCCGCGCGCCTCGACCCGAGTAATTCATCATCGATCGCTCATTGATTGGGTATTGCAGTGCTCGCGGCGACCGCCGATACCCATCTTACGCTCCAACACATTACTTACGCGTCGAAGCAGCACGTGCGGGTGAATTGATGACCGGAGTTGTACCTTCCACCGCCACGCAGTGATTCCGGGATGTTCGAGCAGGGGGATTGGCCTATCGTGAGAAGCAAACGGCGATGAGTAGGAGGAAACGTGATTCGGCCGTATCGGAATCTATCTCGTCCCCGCGACTACTATACTAATAGATTCTACGCGCATGTAGGATGCCCCGTCGAACCATCTTGGTTTAGGGGTGGACAGATACGGCGGATCCGGCGGGCCCTCGGCAAGCAGAGGTGCGGCGGGCCGGGCGGGCGATACACCTGAGGCCACTCGACAGACGAGACATCCTGTAGAACGTTTGTCCGATGCTTAGCCATAATAACGTTCGACAGGCAAAATCTGCCCCTCCCTTCTCGGTACTGCTGATTCTTGCAGGACGGTATAGTAGTCAATGTGTCCCCCGCTTCTTCGTTTTCGAGGGGGGGGTGGGGCTGGGAGGCGTTCGTTGTCACACCCGTTGGGGTGTGAGGGGGTATAGTATGCTTATGCTGATCAAACCGACTCATTTCTTTCCTTGTGCGACGAAACGCTTTCGTTCGAACGACGAAAAGCGAATCGTATGCTCTAAGGCGAGGGGCTGGTTTGCGGAATTGCACCTCGAATTGGATTGAACAATTGTGTTCGTATCCCGCCGTAACTATTGGGGGTGGTATGGGCGTACCAAGTACCGGTCCAGGTGAATGATGAGATATTCTCCCTCCTCCCGCGTACCTCGGTGCCTCGCCCCCGGACATGCCTGAGATGCCGGCGCCGTTTACGATTCCATCGGTGACCCAGTTGTCGAGAGTAGGGGCTACTTTAGCTAATACTCGTGCGCCTTCGACAGGGACAGGACTGTGATACCTATCTACGTAACCTCGATAATACGACCGATCATATGGAGAACTTGGGAAATAACCTGGGATTCCTTCCAATTCCGGATCAATTCGCGGCGGACGCGGGTGGGGAATGGGTCCATGGAAAATAGAAGCAACTGATATTCCCGATGGTGCTATAGCAACCGAGGTAGTCGCGTTGGGGAGCAACTCTGACCAATCCTGCTGGAGAATCCCGCGGGAGTAATTCAGCAACAGGTCTAGCCAACAAGGTGGTGGATCAATGAAACCTGTTCCCCATCCGATGGGAGACGGAACTCCTATGAACCCGACCGGGGAGGTAGGTATCATCGGTACGACCGAGGGAAATAACATTGCGTCATCCGATTCCTTGGGGCATAGTAGAGGCCTATAATGCTCCCCCGCGGAGGGATGAGTGGCGGTGTGATTCCACCCCTCCCTGGAAGAACCGCTTCTGGCGCTCCCAAAGCAACGGTCGACTAATGATTCGGCTGCCATATAACCTCCCCCAGCGGTTGACCACCCCGCGAAGCCTGCCTGCCCGGGCGCTCTGTATCGTCGTGTCTCCTCCCGCACAGACGCGGGGGGCATAGGGCCAGATACGTTTGCGCGATAATAACCCTCGAAGGTGGGGAGATACGTGCGAAGCATATGAGGTCCGGTCGGTCCTGCTGTACACCGAGCCATCCGTCCTGATACGGGGCGGAATAACCAACCATCATCGGGGATCTCATCTTTGGACCGAAAACGGGCGGGGGGCGGGATACCACGAGGAGAGGGTGTGCCCAGAAGAAAAGCGGTTCCTGTGATCGGCATACATTTCCTTAGACCACCCGTAAGAGCCGTATCTTGACTCCTATCGGGACAATACCCAGCAACGGGTTCCACGGAATGGATGACCGGTCCAGACCCCGGAGGTGATGGAGCCTTGGGATGAGCATGCGTTGTGAGATGGGACATGGCAGCTCGATAGGATCCCACACCAGGAGCTAACACCATGTAACCTGGTTGGGACATGGTGGAATGAGCTAACACTCTTTTGAGATCCCGCTGAGCGGGAGCTGTAGTGGCTCCCGGGAAAGCTGTCGCACCGCCCACCCGGGATATCGAGCTCATCATGGAAGGTGGAGCCTCGGAGGGCGGAAACATTCGAGCCACCGGATAAATTCCCGCCGCTGCCGTAGTCGCAGCATGAGTGAGGGCTGGAATAGGGGTAGGTCCTTCCATGGCATCAGGTGGCCGTGCGTGGGGCGGAGATTGCGCGGGTTTAGCCGCGGAGCCCGGAGGTGATGGAGCGGCACAGGGGGTAGCGGGGAATAAACTGACTCCGCGATCGGTAAGCAACTCATTGAGTCGTACGGATAAATCCTCAAATTCGAAACTGCCTGTTGCCCAAGGCAAACCCGGTACTCCCAATGATGATCCGAAATCCCCCACACGATTGGTTATAGAAGCTTTTTGACAAGCATGGGCCGCCCTAGCTCGAGTAAACCGGGGACCTATTGATGGGTAGGGGCACATTCCTACTGGTTCCCGAAGGACGTGAATTTGCATCGGATTAGGGCTAAGAACCAATCCTAGCATAGAAGCGTTGGGAGGACTGGGGTAAGCGAAGGACCTGAGGTATCCTTGGTCATGAGGCATGTGACCGCCGCTGTGAATCATAACCGTTACCCCAGCAGTAGTGATGAGTACCGGCGTGGTAGGAGCGGGTGGATCGATTGAATAGCCCGTCTCCGAAGCAACACTTTCGTTGTAGATCCAAGACCGTGGGTATCGATAGATCGGATCACCGCCGATTTGTTGCCAGGAGGTACGGGGAGGAATGGACATAGCTATGCTTGACGTGGAGGTGCTTATACTAGCATACAAGCGACGAAGATTCTTGGTCGCTGCGGGGGATATAAGTAATCCCAGTCCCGTCGGAATGGAGGGTACGAGCGGGGATGGGGGCGCCGTCCGGGCGTATTGGTATATCAGTTTCGTGAAGTGTTCCCTCGGTGATGGAACTCTTTCACTTCTGGCGGCACCTTGCAATACACTTATGAGTGGAGGGAGGAAGGAATTATAGAATTGTATCCCGTTCGGGACTGCGGGGCAACCGCGCGTGAGGGATGGGACCCAACCGGCGATCGGTCGGACCGAACCGATCGCCTCGCCGGAATCGATTTCTTCGTCTGCGCCCTCTGTGGCGATTGAAGAACGTGCATGGATGAGTCGTGTCGCTGAGTTACCCCGTCCGCTCGTTTGGTGGATAGTATATTTCGTACATTCCCGAATCGAGAAATGCAGATCTTTTTGTTCAACAGACGGATGGTTGTGATGGAACGGAGCTCGACGAGAGATGGACAAATTGGCAATGCCTGTTCCATGACATTCAGCAGCGCTCAGTTTGTAGCCACTCACAATTCTTCGTCAACCAGATTCTGTGATGGATATGTACGCAGCGATTGAGACCGGCCGGTGATCAACTTCACTTAGAGTGGAACCGGCGAGGTCTCATGATATTCGTTATCCCGCCGCGTCATTCGGTCGGATCGAATGTGAGCTGAAGTATCAAAGTATTAACCTATCGAGTATTAATGATTTGTCATGAATCCACTAGGAGGGGTTGGGGGCACACGCCCCTCTGGGAGGCGCGGCGGTAGGTAAAAGGCAGAATCTTATATCCTTGTCTCGTCGGGCGGGGACCACACCATTGCTCCTGGGGCGCGCTCCGGCGGCGAGGGGGCATAGAAACGTCATGACGAGTGAAGACACCGACAGGATTTGGCTCGATCCGTAGGTAGTGGGTGGATGCCGCCTGCCACCCGCCTGAATGGGAAAGGTTTGCGACCCTCAATAAATAAGTAAGTCAGTAAGTACTCAATGTCTGTAATGCCATTTTGCCCGAGGTCACTGGAAGCATACGTCTTCGGGTTAGTTACTTAGACGATACGCACGACGAACGACGGAGACACGCTTGCAGGGTGGGTACATACACACAAGGGAAGAGGAGGGTTTACGGCGATCTCGAAGAGGCATACTTGCGCGGAATCAATCGTTTGAGCGGTGGTTGGCATGGCCGCCGCTGTGCGTGAAAAAGCTTTGCCTCCCATTTATGACCCGATCGATCTATTCGATCTATCCTGGGCGGTGCGGTGCGGTGCGGTGCGGTGCGGTGCGGTGCGGTCACTACCGTTGCAGTTTTGTCTATTATCTCTTATTACTATGTATGCGAAAGGCGGGATTGGGCTCCCGTCAGGCAATAGTCATAAACGAAATAAGTCGAGTGGGGCATACGTGCGTGGGCCGCCGCGGGGGGCGCGCTATAGCTCGCGGAGCATTCGATCGCGGCCGAGGCGTGGAGTAGCTTTTGATGATTCCCATCTCCGACCGGGACCGACGGAGTGTGCCGCAAGCGGAGGAGGTGGTAATATGGTACGAACTACCCACGGATTACGGTTCGGGGGTATAGGATGATGGCGGAGTGGTGTCACGTCATTTGGACCCGCCCGTCGCGATTATCTTCGGGTAACCCCCTTCCTCCAAAACCCGGAACCGCTGGGTGGGTCAGTCGCCTTGCGCATACCAATTATAATTCCATTGAATAGAGTTTTAGGGCCCGTCCCATTCCGGGATAAATGATGCAGGAGGTTTTGGCCGTGACGACACCTGGAATCTCGGCGGAACGAATGTCAGCTCACATACCTCCGCCACCTCCTTCTTTCGCAACCGTTTCCTATCGGGGAGAGTTGATCCTGAAGAGGAGGAATGGGGGTATGGGCAGCTTGGGCCGGAGGAGCGTGGTGATAGCTCTCGCTTGTGCAACAGGACCCCTACCACACCGCCGGCCTTACCCTGGGCATTTACCATCAAGTGATCCGTATGAGCCATCCACGCTTCCCCCACGGAGTCCCCGCTTAGTTCATGCAGTTCCTATTCATAGCCATAACAGGTCCAGTGCAATTACCGCACCAGGTGCAATGTTGACTTACGGTCCTGCCGCTCCAAGCGCCGGAGATACGCAGCCATCGACAGTTTCAGTGCCTGCTCCGCAGCCCCATCGGTCGATGATGCATGCGAGTACGATGACGCCTAGCCACGCGGCTCCCTCGCGTGGGTCTTTGCCAGCAACGGCTTCCCTAGTCACTGCTGATTCGGCAGAGGAGCATATAGATATTCCGACTTGCAACCCTAATACTCCCGTCCGGTCCTTCGGAAATGACGGCGGGCGTGGCAAAGGTTCGCTAAACATCCTTCTCTCGTTACCCATGGATTACCGCGAGAGACAATTGCCCCAGCGATCGGATCATTGGAGTCATCGAATCGTTAGTCTGGGCTTCCCTTTCTCGACTTCCGGTATCCCTTCCGGGGCAGTACGGGCTAATGAGGCATGGGGATATCACCGGAATCGGGATCCCAAAGAGACTCGGGCCCCAATCACCTGGCTCACATATGCGATTCATTCGCACACTAGAATGACTGGAGGTTGGCGGGGTGGAGAACCAGCAATCGTAGCTCCTCCTGGGTCCCCTATCACTTGGATCCGTTATTCAGGGGTAAATCTATCGGGAAGGGGTTCGCACAGCCACGGATGGTTGATCCGATGCGTCTCGTGAGTACAGTCAATCCCGTCATTATTTATTGGATCGAATATGGTTCGACAGATCCTAAGGCTGCCGGCGACGGGACCGACCGCGGTTCAGGGCAATGGGCAGGTGATTGTTGGGTCATGGGAATGGGCGTGAGAAAAGACGGGTATTTCCGTGATCCACCCCCCCCTATTTGCTTGCCGCCGGGAATGGATTTCTTGATCGGACCAATTGCCATTTGCTCCAGGGATTCCAGGACCGGGTAAACCCCGCCCCGGCACAGAGACAGGACTGAGTTTGGATAAAGGCCAATGCCTATTACAGGCAACAGTGAACGAATCGGGATGGAAATCTCTCGTGGTCCAGAATCCATGGCGCGAGGGACCATTGGGGCGGTGGAGACCCCGCTGTGCCCATAGGGCATTTGACGTGGCATGGATAGCGGGTGTATGGGGGTCAATATCACTCCAATCGCTCCCGTCGCAAGAACGATTATTTTTGAGTCATAGGAACGATTTGTATCACCGGCCACCCCTGGAGAAACCATTGATTCCGCTGCGGAACCACTCATGCCCGGTGGTGCGGAAGGTGCGATTGGAAGGCTGCTGGGCATGATGAATATTCTGGGCATGAGAATAGCTATCCCGCCCATCCGGCCGAGAAAAGGGGTTTGCATTCTATCGCAACTCGTTCCCCCGGTGAGGAAGGGTGCGGCACCGGTCGATCCATGAGAAATCATTTGTAAAATGGCCCCTTCGGGGCCTATCTCTGTTATGGGACCTATTCCGATGGGTACGGGACCCATATGAGATACCGATGAGTGAGCGATTCTTCTCTTCACACTACGTTGATTCAGGGGTATCAAAGCCGCACGAACAATCTGAGTTGCTCCTACCACCGCTAATCCAGGAGCAGGTACGGAGTGAGCGCGAGGCAATGATTCCATATTAATCCTGATTGGCCCGTGCCCTCCCATCTTCGACGGTGCGCCGGCTAGAAGCATGCGTGTACTATAATGCGCTTCCCCGTGAGTATCTGGCGACCGGGCGTGCAAGGGAAGGATTGGTGGTTTTACGGCATGAGCCATTGGAAAGCTTAGGTATGAGACCATTTCTGGTGCCGCGGGATGGGATCTATCGGCCAGAACCCGGAAATCCAATGCTGGTTCGCCCGGCACATAGGGACCCATGGTGATAGCCCCTGCTGAGAGAGATATAGGACCACCCGCAGTGTACGGAATAAATTTCGTAGCTGCGTATGGACGTCTCTTCCCCCCCCATGAGCACAGCGGCAAATGAGCAGGAATTAATTCCGGCTCCCGCACAAGAAAGGGAGGTGGAGTGTCTTGAGGAGCGAATAATCCTGCCTGGCCACTGTGCATCGCTAGCATCAAAAGGTGGGGTGATCGCGGACTCCGGGTAACAGGCCGAGCTGCTAGAGTGGCTGACGCAGTAACAAGTCCTGTCGGTGGAATAAGCCCCATAGGAAGTCCGTCAATCCCCAGTCTCCGATGGAAATCGGAGGGAAGGTTGATCCGGTCATAATCCTCTCTCAATCGGACGAATGGGCTGTTGGACTCGAAGTGATAGCAAAGTGTGTGGGTTATCGGGGGGGGCTCCGGCGAGCAAATTCCCGGAGTGTACCGGCGAACAATCTTGTTCCCTCCGTGGGGAGAGGGTAATGGTGGAATTAGCAAACCAGCAGGCACGGGCGGGAGAACGATTATTGTTGGCCAGGGGTAGTTGCTCGTCATGGGGATAGAAGGGAGGGACTTCTTGCAGGGATCGAGGGGCGTACAGGGTGGGGTTCCCCTCGATCGAATAAGTATCAATTCTCGTTGGAGGAATAGGCTAGGCCCTTTCATCATGGTTGGGGAGATAGACCCCAAAATCCATTATGTTGATTCCTCACGGCCGGTCCGTGATCGGTGAGCTGAGCCCGTACTTCGAGTTGTTTCGGATCCCGGGTAGACGCGTGCACTCGAAGGATCCGTCGGACGAGCAGATTCACGCCTTTTACACCCCGCGCGGTCCTCCGTCCTGGGAGCAGAGGCAATTTGGTTGGCCTTACATCCATCCCGAGGTACCATTTCCGACGCGTCTGTGGGACGAGCTCTTACGCATTGGGTACGACCGGTACATGTACCATGAATCTTTGCTGGATGTGCCATTGGATTCTCCGACCAAGAGTTTTTGGTGGAGTCGTCGGCCCTGGATTCACTGGGATCCTAGTGCATTGCCGATGGCGCTACCGCGAATGCACTACAGGAGGGGAGGAAGATTGATTGCCTCGTCGACCCGACCGACAATTACAATTGGGTGCCCCGGACTTATACGTATAATAACTGGGGTCGCTGACTCCACTCCGTCTCTCCCCTTGACTTGCGGAGAAAGATTCGTATTGACTTCACATTCGTTTCATGAATGTGGATGCCTAGCGATTCCAGTCACTAGCGAATCAACGGGCCCGGCCCGTCATAAAAACCATGATTGATTTCGAACGACAGTACGAGTCGGAAGAAAGGGGTCAGCTCAGATTCCTTTGCATCCACATCCGCGCGTGCGTATCGCTCGGAGAGGGCAGCGGGCGGCCGGCTAATGCACGAGAAATAGATTCGTCGCCGCTTCAACAAGTTGGATTGATCGGTACGGATTGGTCTAGCACTGCGATACGTAGCTGGAACGATGGCTGAGCCGGTAGCTGCTTCCGCGGAGGCGATAGCTGTAATGGGTATTGCAAGAACCTCTCCCTCCATCTGTCGAGCGCCCGCACAATTACCAAATGTGGCAAGATTCACATTGACCGCGTTCGGTATTGGCTCAGGACGCATAGGTGCTCTAGCCATGTTCCGACTCGTCATCGATCCGTAGGTACCTGTGCGGGATGGAAAAGCGCCTGGGATGGGTGCACGCTCGAGCGTGATTCATTAACTCCTTAGGGAAATGAAAGTGCTTACACTTCGGCGGCAAATGCGACACGCGAGCGAATTGTATCGGGTTCTACGGTACTCCTCTTCGAGGAGCAGACGAATAATCATCTGCCCGTAACGCTGCTGCAGCTTCTTGTCCAACCACCTCCTCCCTTCGAGCCACGATAATGGCTCCCACTGGGGCGACTAAAAGAACAATGGGAGGGGGTTCGGATGGGAGCAAGGACTCAGTTGGTGAATCATATCCGATACGTCGAACGCTGTACGCAGGCGAACCACCGGCGTCCCTCAATACGATGGGGGACATTCCGTACCGGGATGTATCCGGAATCACATCGATCGGTGGAGGGGAAGCACTTGTGCGAGGTGCTGAGGTCATTCCGTCTCCTACGGTCCAGGGGGCGGGATGGGGGAATTTGGGCTTACTAACCGGCATAGCGGCGAATAGGATTGGAACATTGACAGCTCCCGCATGGATTGGTATTTGCGCAGCAGCCGCGAAATCCGCATTCAGGGAAGGGTGTGGAAGGGATGTACAAGCAGAAACCGACCCTGGCGGGAGAGCAGGATGAACTATGTTCGCGGGGGATGCCACTCCCAGACTCCCGGGGACAGGACCCGACGCCGGAGATACGGGAGCAGCGTCATGCACAGATTCGGGTGAATTCGTTATGTATATATGCTCGCAGTGGAGAGAGGTCCTTCCCCCGCTGGGGACGCCGCCCATTCGCCGACTCGGAAAAGCATGCCGCAATATTGTCTCCCCTTTGGCCCCCGCGCCCCCCAGCTCAGATGGAGCTCGGGGCGTGATGGGGGCGAGCGGCGCGGGCATCGACCAGCGGCGGGAACAATGAATGTCCGACGGTGCGATTATGAATTATAATAGGTTTATGGCGTTACCTCCCACCCCCCGAATCCATCCAGGAGCGGGATCGCATCCCCCGAAGCAACGGCCCCCTCGGGCGAATAATCGAAACTCGAAATGGCTTGAATCGCGTGATCCCTGCCTACTGACGCGGGCAAACGTCCCGAAGCAATTTGATCATGATTCAATTCATGACGATCATGAGTTGGGGGTTCGTATTCTCCAGTCATCGGCGAACGATTCGTGGGACGGTACTCGGCGCGGTTCCCACGAAATGTGCGAGCTCCAGGATCGATACTGTGACTCCTCGATCGCTTCCTCCTCATGCCCTCCCCCAATCCCCGGTCAACGACGGGTAGATGAGTTGGACGTACACGAACACGTGCTTCACGAGCGATACGTTTATCAAATTCGAAGTGAATACGTCCACGGAATCGCTCCGACGGAATCGATTTCTCGTAGGGATATTGGATGGTAATAGGCAGACGATCCATGTGGTCGGGGGTCACCGTGAAACCACGGCCCGCGTATCTCGCAGCTCGGATCGCCCGTAGACTGTGACTCCGGAGTCCATTTACCATGGGGAGCAGCGTACGGTGGGTATCCTTGAACAAATCATTGAGTCGGTTGGTTCATTTGTTGTTCGATCCATGAATCGTGGATCATCGAGCAGATCTACGCGTCGAGGATGCTCGAACCACACATTCGTTATATGACCCCGTTCACGTTGAAATATTGATTGTTACGCCGAACTTAGATTTGGAGGTTGGAGAGGGGCTGTTGACAATGGATTACCCGGAGCGATGGGCAATGGAGATTTCCGGCCGAGATCCAGCGGTTGATCCATCCTCACCCTGGGTGAGGTCCGCCTCGCCGTGATGGTAACGGACGAGGGTGAATGAGCTTTGGCTAATGCAACGGTAATTCCCACTGCTGCGCTGATAACCTCGGCAGCTCCGTCAGTCATACCTGAGCTGGGGTTACCGAAGCCAAGAGCTGGGTGTGGCGGGATCGAGGGATCGTTCCATCCGCCTGGATGAAAAACCGTAGCGAACGACGAAGAGGCTAATGGGTTTGGATGGGGAGCGACATAGGATGAACCGGATTTGGTACCTGGATACTCGGTTTGATGACCTGCAGCCGATTCCTCCTCCGCCTCTGGTAGATCAGAAGGCAATCTCTCACGTTCCGCCGAAGGGGGTATGGGGAAGGCCACGAGACCTATGGGCTGGCGCCGCGGGTTCCATCCCCAAAAACCGTATTTAGGCTGCGCCTCAACTGTATCGACTGTGCTCAAACTGCTGGATAATCATGGTCGGTGCTAACGGTGCAACGTATTTTGTATTCGTGCCAACACCCCTGTTCCAGGACCGTACGTGGGGCTCCAGCCTCATACGGCTCCTCACGGGCTATCGATGAACTGCAAAAATGGATTCGCGTGAGTCCCAACAAATCCCATGAGGTTCTGTCTGCAACGGTGGGAGAAGCTTCTGGATCTATCTCATCCTTCACGGTGTTCGTTCCATCGGCCGGCGTGGGTGGCTCTCGACGACTTTATTCGGGTACGGACGGTAGGTGAGAGATAGAAGTGACTATCTCCGCATTCTCGATGGAGGTTCCGTCTGATCTTCATTCACTAGGGACGAATCGATCAATCGATCCATCGGTCATTTCATTGCCATCTCTAACCGCTGTTACTCCTCCGTAAGTCCAGTCTCTAATCCATATTTCAGTACACCCGGTCCCGGGCGAAGAAGTCAACCTGTGGCCATTCGTTCGTCGTGCGTGATAGAGAACTGCGTAAAGGATTGCTTCGTCCGCTACAGTCATTTTTTGTTTTCGTTCGCGGGTGGGGATGTACTCCAGATCGGGCGTCTTAGGGAGTAGTGCTTCTCAGTCATCCCTACCAATGCCGAGTCCCTATCCCGTTACTTACCACGGATCCGATTTATGCGAGGCGGCCAGATCCGTGAGATACCTCATCCCCTGCGTATATTGGTGCTCTTGCCCATCCACTTCCGGTCGATCCGAAGCGAGCATGATATGATAGTATAGGGACTTCATATTGCCATTGCTTTTGTTCTCGCTGCTGGGCCCGGTAAGCGAGCGATTTGCTCGCTCATTTTGAACCCGGCACTGTGTTGCGAGTGCTTCGCGTGCTCTCACTCCTGCACGTGGAGGGTGGGACTTGACCCTGCTGCGGGCAAATAAGCTAGCTGTTTGACCCCGCCCACGTGGCCATATAGTTCTCTGGTCCGATACGGAGGGAACGATCGACGCCTTCGTTCGGTCGGCGATCAACCAACCCTCTCTCTCCCCCGGCAAAGAGTCGGTCTTTCGGCGAGCCACACGCAGGGATATGGGTGACACACGTAAGGCTGAAGGGATTTCGTAACTGGTGGATTGAGCAGCAGCTCGGGGACCGCCTGAGAAGGAATATTTATTATTCGACCCGTACCCTGTCATCGGCGGTCCAAGAGGAGCTATGCTTGAGGCGGCGATCCGGGAAGGAACACCTGTACCGGGATCGGCCAAGACGATACTATGGCCGGAGGGGATAACTGAATGACCCACGGGGACTGGTGCGATAACCATGGCCGGTCCAATGCTGAATGACCAGGGATCTCCCTTCGATGGAATAATATCTTCTTTAAAAAGTGGCTTCACTCCATCCGCCAGGGCCTGAATAATTCCCAAGGGACCCGCGTATCCGGGTCCGATACGCTGTTGTATTCCCGCGGATATCTTCCTCTCAAGCCGTGCAGTCACTGGAGCTCCCATTGCCACAACTGGTACTAGGGTTGGTGTAGAAAAGCCGGTCCACGCGAAGCCGGAGAGATCATCTTTCGGAAATCCCAATACCTGGAGTGAATCGGTCGCTCGTTTATCACTTTCCGTATAAATCACCGTTTCAACGATCGACCTCGCCCGTGGTAATATCTATACTACCCGGGATTGTCATGGTATCCGCTGATTTCATTCCTTCCACCGGTTGAGGAAGAATTTGCGGGTTTATGGAACCGGGTGGTCGGATCTTGCACCTCCAAGGGGAGGTACTATCATCTCCCATTGAAGAGATTCCTGATTCTCCTTTGGGAGCCTCCACTCTTACATAATGCTCCCGTTCGGGCGGTCTCGAGGTGGGGGAAGGCTTTTTACTAATGAACCGGTACTCGAAGTTATTCCAGTCCTCCATCGAGTTCATTTTAAGTCGCCGGGCCTCCGAATTCTCGTAAGGTCCTCCCGGAGTCAATCTTGAGGCTTGTTGGGTTGTTCCCGCGGGCTCTCTCATTTCTCCGATTCGTACCAAATGACGGGCCAGCGGGTCTCCCTCCTTTTGCCGCACACCCCGCCGATCCGATTCATCGTGACATTCGTGGTGATCGACCCTACGGGGATCCCGTCGAGCTCCCGGGGCTCGCGGCATGGGCCCCGATGAACCCCAATTTATTGCTTCCTCCCCGCTGGCAATACCTACTCCCTCGACTCGTTTCGAAAAAATGGGATTGCGTGTAATAGGTCTCTCATGCTCATCCACCCTCGGCGGAGAGTAATCGCAGGGGTCCAGACGTTTGTCTACCCGGCCATAGGGCGAATCCACAGCTGCTCCCCCGGCGCGGGAATGATTATGCGTCATTCGCATACCCGTAGCAGCTTCGGATGGGTCATACACCATCTCTCTCTCCCTGGGAATGCGGGAAAAGGGAGTTTGCGCACCGATGTCAGCCATGAAAGGCCCAAGCCATGACGAATGGGGAGCTATGCGACTCAACTCTGGCATAATGATTCTTGTGTGACTAGCTCTCTTAGGTGCCTGAATATCAATCGATCTTTCTGGCGCATTTACGGTGACTGCTTCCGTGGGCGTGGTGGCCGAATAATCCCGTCTCGTGACATGAGGGGGATGTTGTACAATCGTGCGGTTCTCAGCAGTCTTCTCCATTCCTCTGTGCGAATAACCCGATACGGGTTCACGATCGATAGCATTTTCACCGTCCGAATTGGCGATGGGTCGAGGTACACCATGCATGGGTGGGTGATGAGGACCCGTACTAACTACCGTGGTGTTCCCTCTTTCAGTGGGCGTGGTCGTGCGCCATTCTCCCCTCAATAGTTTCAAAGGTGAATGGAAGCTCAAATATTGTAACGTATTTATGATGAATCGAATCCCGGGCCGGAGGCAGCTCGGGCCCACCCGACGATTCACGAATCCGTAACCGCCGGATTCGGTTAATGAATCAATTTTTTGTTGTTACGATAAGGGTCCTCCATCACGTAAATACGGATGGGCTGGTCGCTCGCGCCGCCTACCAGTACCCGGCCGCCGGCCAGAGGAACCTAAAGCGAGTTGCGTATAACCAATCTGTTGCAGTATGAATTGGTGAATCCGGCCTGTGATGGGTTGGCCCGCCAGCGCCGCCTGGCACTCCCGTGCGTGGAGAGCGAAAAGGACACAGAGGGTTGGTTGTCTCGCGCCACCACCTACTGAGCAGTCATCGACCGATCGAGCGGAGAGCTCGTATAACAGCCGGCCCGGCCGGTTGGGCCGATGCAGCCGTGCCGGAGTGGGAACGGGAGAAACGATTGATTCGTCTCGCGGGCGCGGGACTGATTCCCGGGCGGGATAGAACGACCGACGCGACGTGTCATTGCATTATTGGATACAGAGGGCAGAACCAATTGGATTGAAATGCGACTCCCCGATCCCGTCGTCGGTCAAACAAGAGATCTGTTGTTTCATCGAACGATGACAGATGCATTATAATAGTCTCTTCGCTCGTACAGGGTTCCCGTCTTACTTGCTTGACGCCTGCGCACAAAATGATTGATGTTCGCGCAATAAAACTTCGTCCTCTCGCTCGGGTCATCCCCACCATTCATTACCGGTGCTCGGTCACGATCACAAGCAATTATGGGGCTCACTTCAACCCAACCTCAGGTGAGGTTTGAAACGATTCTTTATGACATTAGCACTCCCAGGAGGGCGGACGTGCGTCGTGACTACCGACCGCCAGCCCTTCGGTTCGTCGGTCCGACCTCCACTTATGTCATAAAGATTCCTGCTGAAGGATATATCCGAACTCTTGCCGCGGCAAACTGGCTTCCATTGTTTGTACAGAACCGAGGTCTATTCATACGACTTGGATCCTCTGGTCGGTGACCAGGCCGGAGAATACTATTAATTGTTTGAGTCTCATTCTCCTCCGCATTCCGATTCTGCACCGGCGGTTCCTCGTCTCGCCGCTCATGACCTTCTACAGTCCCTCCCTCAGATCTCGCGCCCCGACTCCTGCCCTCCGCCAGGTAGAATGACTCTAGTATTCTCGATCCTGCGCGACGCTTCGGGAGCGGGACATCGCCAATATGGGACGAGTGGGGGCAAATGGTTTTGTCTCCGCCGTCCTCGAGAATCCCCGTACGCGGCGGTACTGATTTCTCGTAATAGGCAATGAAATCCAATATTCCTCGAAACCGATTCTGAAAGTTGGGCAAAACGCTTAACATCTTGTGCTTTAAGAAGCGTTTGTCCACCCCCGTGGCACGGTGGCCCCGGTTCCCATCTAGCATTCCATTCGTACTATCCGGAGGAGCAGCGTGGTAGGGAGGTGGAGCCATATCTCTTGACATACTCTCGCAGGTCGATTCTACGCTTCCTTCTCGAGGGTATTCGATATTGGATCCGATGAAGACGGCATGCGGAACATTCGTGGCATCTCGCATCTTCCTCGCTCTAACCGTTACTTGTTTGGATCCTAAATCCCACCGCCCCTCGATACGATCCTCCCGAAATTCCGTTTCTACCCTAGCACGCGCCGAGCCACGACCGGCACAAACGTATCCGCTTGCTGTAGATACATTTAGTTCGCACGCCAGACCCAGGTAGCGCGTTGCCACAAATTCAGGCATCTCCAAGATATGGAACCGCTCGGGGATATCTATATATAACCATGAGTGTATATTGGAACCGAAAGGTAGATTTTTTCGCTCATTCATTCTATTCTCGGGGCGATCCCACCCACCACCAGAAACGATCCGCTCCCGATGTTTCTGGGTACGATCGTTCGGTATGATTCCTCTCCCCATCCGCCAAGGCTTCGCAAATCCCCGAATCTCCGACGAATCCGGTACAACATCTGGAGAACTCTTGGATGGAGGGTTACTTCCATACTGCCTATCTATTTTTCTGGACCGTTCTACGCCCGCAGCGGGTTCGGGATCAATCCCCCTCAGGCAAATTGCTTCATTGAGAGTCATAGATTGCTTTTTGTTGAGTTCACGATCCTTCATTCGCGGGTACTCATCTTTCATCTTCCGTCCCCGCGGCGCGATCCTACACCATATCCCCGATGGGACGTTGTATCGTCGTGGGTCCCGCGCCCATTCATATTGCCCCCCCAAGGCCCGTAGTGGTCTTTTACCAAGTATTCCTTGCCCCCCCACCCCCAAATGGGCAGTACTCTTTCTAGCGCCGGGATTCCCTCTCCCGTATTCGGGGTCCGCCGGACGAAACTTATTTACCGCGCTTAATCGCCATGCCCTACTAAGTACATATGCTTGAGATATGACTCTCACATCCCGACGACTGGAATCAACCCCGATGGAATCTCCCCCCCCTCGACCAGCCAGGAGATCTCTAGCTCTACGAACCTTCGACACATATCTTCTCGTGGATCTTGTAATTAATCGTATGTTGAACCAGACGGGAAGGAAGCGGCAAATGGGCGCAGCAGCTCCATGAAAACCGCTGAACGGAATCTGTACAAAACAGGTGCTTACTCGAAGCAATCGCAAGCACCTTCCGCGGGCTCGAACAACTATTCGATGTATTAGGATTGGCGCCGCCGCTCCGGAACCACCAGTGTACCCTCGATCCTGACCTGTGGGACCAAAAGGAGCAATCGCTTTTCCGGCACCGGCAAATTCACCTGTAACCCGACTGGCCCCATCATTCCCACGGGCTACCAAACACCCTAATTCCCCGGTACTCATTCGAGCTCTATATTCAGATTGATCTGAAACTGCTAGTGGACAATCTCGTTCAGGCATAAATTCGATTGATAAATCACTGATTCCGCCGCCGACCTTGGCGGGGTGTGCTCCGCATTCGCCTGGTCTAGTACCGGCTACACGATCGCCTATAGATTTGCCTGTACCAGCATCCAGCCCATCGGCTTTCCCCACGGGACTTGGATCCTTGCCGGCGGGTCGAGAAGGAAGGTTCTCGATATGAGTTTTTCGGATCCACGGAACGTTCCCCCACCACACCCTTCCCAGTTCCATGAGGAGGGGTTTCCAGAAAGAGGGTCGTTTTATTCTATCACCGAGGGGTGATTCCGCTAGACACCCCAGTACCGTCGAATGGCCAAACCCCATTCCTCCACCAGCCGAGCTGCTGTTACCGTACGAATTCGTTTCGTAGCTCGATATAGATTTACTCATTCCGTTCCGGGTTCCGGTGGAATTGATCCCCGTACCGTCATCTGGTTCCGATTGCCCATACACGAAATGACGCCGGTGCTTCAGGTAGAAAGGGTTCACGATCTTGATCTGTAAACCGTTTCTGTACCATCGGCGCGGTAGCCCCTTCGCCACCTCAGCAGCATTACCATCATAACTGCGCCCCACGTAAACTTCTTTATTCAATTCATTCCAGTCTTCCCACCATTCACCCTTTTGAAACATGATTAGATAACAAATATTTCTGAATATGGTTAGTGTGGGTAATATTACATTTCTTCTGAGATATAACTGGGCAATCGGTGAACAGCCTCTGGTCAGGTGGGCAGTCGTGAAATCCCATCTCTTTGCCGTCGCAATACGTTTAGCTGTTGCCATTTTCGCGGAGCGACGAAAGACGGGCTTTGCCTTATTATCTTCCTCCCCCGCCGCGGAACGATGCGGCGTCAGAATCGCTTTCGCATTAATACCTGGCGAGAATTGGGGCGGGGCGGAGTTGCCAATCATTCTCAGGAAGAGTGGGGAGTGCGTCCGGGATTGCAGCGACTCCCATACCAAGGTTTTACGTCTTCGGGCACGCATCAACCCTGCTATCAAATTCCGTCGATAGTCCGGTTGCAGTACAGGCCGTTTCAGTACCCTTAAATTTCCTGTTCGCTCATTGACGGCATACTCGACGTTCCTAACTTTCATGGAACGAATATAACCAGCAGCATTAGCATTATCATCAGTATCATCATCAGCATCATCATCAGCATCATCAGCATCATCATCAGTATCATCACCACCACCAGTAGCAGCATCATTAGCGCCATCAGCAGCATAAGCATCATCGGAATTATCCGATGAGCCAACAGATAGAAGATCGTTTACTACGTTTAGGATCCAGCGAAACGTTTGCTTGTGCTCAATAATGATGCACGAAAGCCGAATCATATCATGGGTACGCAAGACCCTAGTCACTAGAGACGAGTAGGAATTTCTTCTAGTAGCGTCAACAAATAGTAATGGGTGTTCCCGGTGGTGATTACCGGTATTACGTCCCTCCTCGACGGGCGCACCAGGCGAGTTACGAAAAGAGTTGGATGCGGTCCGGCGGCCGGACTTGCGGCGGGTGGAAAGCCGGGTTGATCTAAATCCTACGATTCTTCCACGTGATCCGTTGCTAATAGAAGGATCATGAATTTCTGCGGGAACGCTATCCCCGTGATCGTACAATCCGTTATTACTATCCACGACTTTCACCAGGGAGTATCCTTCTCTCGGGGCCTCCGTCCTATTCATCGAGTCATTATTCGAATCAGACTCTTTCCGTCCACCGGTCCTAATCCATTCCCTACAAGGAGGCGGCTCCTTGTGCGTCGTTGGGAGTAACGAAAGATTCACAGACTTGTCCGAATTGTCGTCAGGGATTGACAAGCCGGGTGGAGATGATAGGGATAACGTTTGTTTCCTGGGACCCACGACCGTGCAGAAGTGATATTGAGATAATTCCTTCTTGACGGAGCTCCCCGGGTTGTAACCGTCTGTTACGTATCGAAAAGGCCGGACACCTTTTTGGTAATCAAAAGCACTAGCAGGCCATGCATTGAGCCATGAAAAGTCTTCTTGGTCGCCCCCCCCGCTCGACCGCTGGGGCTCATGACGTGTTTCTCGAAAGAGAACAGGCAACGGGGCTCGGCCAAGGCACAATAGGCGGAGGGCTGTGACAATAGTACCGGGAACTCGATGAGTAGTACTCGCTTCGGCGGGCGGCTCCACCGGCGGCTCGGATGGGCCATCATCCGTCGGATCAATCTTAGGAACCACCAATGGCGTAGCCAAGTACTCGAGCGGAATAGAACCACCCGACCAGCCGCGGAGGCTACTTATCACGAGTAGGAACTGATTGCTGTGGCGAGGGACGAAGAGTCTTACCAGTCTCGCGAGCGCGGGACTCAGTACAGGAACGTGATGGGGTAGCGGAAGGATAATAATATCCAACAACGTGCTTCGACGAACCCAAACTTCTGTATCTCTCGAAGCAACCGCCGCGTATGCCCAGCCAATCGCTGTGACGGCGCGGGGCTCCGCCGTGCGAGGCGCTTCTATGCCCACTCGGTGGCGGTACCAATACAACGAAATACATGGTGGGGCTGACGAGGTTACCGCATGCGGCTTAACCGAAACGACATGGAAATGCGGAGAGTACGCCGATGGAATGATAACCGGTTGCCCCGTAACCGAACTGCTCGCGACCGATCTGCCGCTAACCCCCTCCCTACCCGACACGGAGGCTCTCACCGACGGTACGTGGAAAGGGCCCGTAGGTAATGTTGCAGCAAATCCACAGTATAATCCGAGTAAGATCGGTGGACCCAAGGAACGTATCCACGATGATAATGGGACCTGTGGCGCGCAGAGGTGTGAAGCCCATTTTTGCATAATAAAATCGCTTTCCGAGAGAGAGGAAGAGACGGGGACGGGGTACAGGGAATTTGGGTATTGTAGAACTCTTTCGTGCTCGTACCGTCAAATAGAGCTCGAGGGATCGATCGATCGATCGATCGCATTTGCGACCGAACTGATTAGTCCATGCCATTGCGGACACCCACCACAATGACAAATCGCTTCGAGATAATACTAACCCCGATTCGATACGGCTATCCTATCGTTCGTCGTCACGAATGCATCACCCCACGCTGCCGGACCGACCGACTTTTCGGCAACGGTCATCGCTGCGTGAGCGGGTCGTTGTCCCCCTCCCCCTCCGCCTCCGCCGGATTGGCGGCCCACCCAAGATCTCCCACCAGATCGTTGCGCCGCAACGACCGGGTTACCGGTCGGAGAACGCCTCTCGCGTTGGTGAATCCGTGTATTTGAGCGGAAGTGAGCTCAACCGACCGCTTGGTATCAATCCCTCTCGCTTCCGGCGGATTAGCATTAGCCGTTCCAGTGATAGCTAAGTCGGGTCGTAACTCACGCATACGTTGTATTTGATCGTAATTATCCGGTTTTTCCGCAATTCGTGGCACAAGTACGCACATGTCCCTACATGTATCTCGCGGAGGCGCTGATTCGGCAGCTTGATGTCGTTTATCCATATATGGAATACCAATCTCATGAACGATCATTCCACATCTGATGAGAGATCGTGCTGGAGATACTTCTAACGGGTTATCCCCCGTGAGGAATACGGGTTTTCCACGTACCGAATCGGGATAATCCTTTGAGCCCTCCCACACGTGCCTTTCCCTCTCTCTCAAGCCCTTGGTCCGAATGCCAGACACCGGACGAGTCTTTTCGATCCAAGCACGTGTTCCGTCGGGACCTGTAGGAGGAGGTGCTCCGATCGATCTACGTTTCCGACGTCGCATTGGAGCTGTCGCTGTACGACTCGGGGATGGATTGACACCACAGACATAAACCCCAGCGCCCAGGGATGGGAGAGCGGTGTAGCTCCGGGCGGGTAACCGGCCCCACGCTCGAACGGATTGGCGTTTTGGTTCCGAATTGGGTTGGGGAGCAACCATAGGGGGTAATGATCCGGAGAGAACCGAGGGAGGATTCGTTCCCTCACCCGCGGGCAGAACCATAGCAGGTTTTGAATATTCTGTTTTAGAGAGGGGGGATCGCACCGGCTGCCGTTCATCAGCCGAACCTAAATCCCGTTCCACACAACGGTGCGCCATGGCGGCTGGTGCAGTATCTTCCCCCTGCGTGGGGGCATAATCCGGTCCATTCGCCCTTGCTACCACAATCGGTACTCCAATTTCGCTTTCCGGTTCTGGTGCCATGCCCTCCAAATCCATTTTGATCGCTTCTGTGGTGCGGGTACCGGTCCGTGCGGTAACACCGGGATCTCTATTTGTCATTATTTGAGGACGGAGTCTCTTTGACTCTCCATGATCATTCGATTGGGCCGGAATATCTCCTTCCTCTGGTTCCGCCATTGCGTAACGGGGTTCCGCGGAAATCGTGACTCCGGGGGCGTTTTGCGGGGAATAACCACGTGTTTTCGTACCGACCACTGGAGGGGGACTATCTTCAATTTTTTGATGTGACCAGGCCACACAGCTGATGGGGCGGGGGGTATGATAGTTACCCGTTTCGCGTTCGAGAGTCGGAGTTTCAAATCCTTTCATCATCGACATGGGGATCTCCTCGCTTATCCACGGTCGGAGTTATGCGCATCTCGGATCGTTCTCGCGGGGTCGAGCAAATTCTCTTGATCATTCCCTCCTCCCTGACTTCTGGTAGGATCTGAGTGGGAATCGGAAGGTGAACTGGATGATTCTCGATCGGAAACTTCCTTTGGTGCGATCCCCTCCGGTTGGGACAGGGCTTGATCCGCAGTATCGGGGTGAGAATCACAAACGTGGTTGGGATGGGGTTGAGATTCGACCGTCTCGGATGATGTTTTACCCTTCACCCTGGAAACCCGAACGTGCTCGGTTGGAGGTGGTGCTTCCAATACGGGCGTTGGACAAGCTTCCACATGCTTATCGATTGGATCTCTCCTCGAAGTGCGATTCCCTACCAGACCCGCCGATCGAGGTGGGTGCGTACGAGCCTTCTCTCTTACGGAGGCGGTAGTACGATTAGTCGCGGGTAATGCGTCAAATCCGTTATCCGTGATTGCAATGCGATGATCCGCATAGTTCGGTGGGGAGGCAAGGCCTCCGCAGGCCGCATCACCCAATACGTCGGACGGAATGATATCATATTCATGAAGAGCGTTTGATTCTTTCGGCGATTTAGCAGTCTCTCCTACTGCGTATCCTCCGCATCCGGCTCCCGCGGGCGGTCCTCCTGCTTCCGCGCAACCAACTCCTCCGTAACCCTCGTGAGTAGCATCCTCGGGCCGAGCATCCTCGTAATGATAATCCTTGGATCGCAAAGTATCTATAATGGTAGGTGTTAGGGGTCCCGTTAGAGTGGGAGTACTATCGTGCTTAGGGTCGCATCCGATTTGTGAAACTCGTCTGCCGCGTCTCGCCGGAGCAATTGGGGTATTACGACTTGTGGTTGATTTACCGATCCCACCCTTGCCGTGAACCGCTGTTTTCGTACTAGGATTATCCTATCGTTTATGGGAATCCCGGGCCCTCTTCCCTTCCTGGTCAATTGGTCGAACCCGCCTCTCCGTTCGACCCTTTGCAACGTATTTGCAGATTATGGTAACGTATTATGACGATTCATTCCGGTTACACGAGTACCGGTTTCGACTATTACCCTTCCCGGACGGACCGGAGTGCGGGACCGACCGACAACCAAAACGAGTTCGAGCTATGGGGGATCGTTGCTCGATGACGACCATTTTCGGCGATTCCGCGCAGGATGGACGGGCGGGAAAGACGACCGACCTCTCCCCTACTGCCTGCCGGCGCGGGTTGAAACCATTCTCATAGGATGGAGTCTTCACTGCTGCATGCAACACCGATACTCGATCCCAAAGCCCGGAAACCTTGGTCGGATAGGAGAAACCAGTCACTAGTTCGAGAGTGGCAAGGGGCACGCACGCCGGCGGCTTCCATTCCTGATCATTATTCATGACAAGCGGCGCGCGTGTCTCGTGTCGCAAATGCGGCCGTATCCGTCCTCCGTAGCGGAGTCTCCCCAGCGAGGGACGAGGCGACAGCATGTTACCATATCATATCCGCGGAACTATGACCTAACTCGATTTGGCCTCGGGACCTGGGCGTAGTAGACTGAGATGGGTGTGATGGAACTGCCCCGCGTGCGCCTCTATCAAGCAACAAGTGGGTGAGAGTTGGTAATGCATCACAGCCACGAACGATTGGTTCGCCGTATCGCACGCAGGGATGTATGTAAATGATGCGGATGAAGCAGGGAGCCAGCAAGCTTCACCGCCCGCCGTCCCGCAACCGCATCATAATGATTCGTTGCGGGGTTCATATCCAGTCACGTGGCGCTACCGATCCAACCAATGATCGTGAAGACGTTTTGACTCTCGACAACGAACGGGGCAGCAAGGTATGGGCGAACCGCCTGCAGGCGAGCTTACGTTTGGAGAAATGATTCCTTCATTGAATCGGGTGTAAGGGCTTTCTCCCGAGCAACGAATCGCATGATCGGGAGGATATTATCGAGAACCCACAGGGGCTTGCCGTACAGGGGCTAGGAGGGAAGGGAGCAGCGGTATGATTGGCATTACATCCACGGTTGGGTCAGAAGTTGCATAAGCCTCGGGTGATTTGGCCGAAATGGTGCTCGGCGCGAAATTCCCTGGATAGATATCTAACGTAACTGGCGTTTTTGGTCCCCCAAAGGCAATGATAGGGATTGCCGCGAGCGAGGGTTCGGCACGGCACGAAAAGAACCTATCCCAACGAAACCGGGTGATGACGCGAGCCCCGCGTGACGTATTTAGACTCACTCGATACATGTTCGTATGAGTTCATCGAGATCATTCACGTTCGTTCAATGAATCCCCAAACGGGACGGGGGACCGATATTGATTATGTGCCGCGGAGCCCGGGACGGACACCTTACCCCGGCCGGCGGGCGGTCCTATGCCCCGTATCTCTCTGCTCTCATAATAAAGCTATTTATTGCGTTCAACAATCCGTCTGTTCCATCCGCACGGTGGGGAGGAATGAATGCGTAGGTCCCGAGACGAGAGAGAAAGGGTCCTGCGCGGCTAAGTACTAGCACGGATATGGATTCGCTGGTTTGACAACGACCTTACCGCCGGGATTGAATAGCATCGGCAGGCGTGTTCGCTGTGGTGGGGCGTGGCCAAGCGGTAAGGCAACGGGTTTTGGCCCCGTCACTCGGAGGTTCGAGTCCTTCCGTCCCAGCAGCAGGCCTCGTTCGGCCTATCCTCCCGACGAACGGCTGAAAAGAGCTATTGATCAAAAAGGATTGGCTCATGACTCCATCCCGCCCGGCCCCCAATCCATTTCCCTACATACATAATGATGGATTCTCGGCATCCCCGCCCGACGCAACAGGGAGGGTATGGCGAACGGAATGACTACGAAGTAGAATGGAAGGGGAATGGAGAAAAAGAATCTTCTTCACGAAACCAGCCCGATGCACGCGGACGGACGGCGTCAATCGATCAATGGTTGAAGGATTCTTTACTCCCTTCCTGGGACGAGAATTCCTCCCCCGACCGAGAGGATCTTGGTTTGCTAACGGAGCGGCTGGCGTGCCCGACCCCGGGTGGCGGGATATTATGAACGGTGTTAGTAGCCCGCCTTGGCGCTGGCAACGGCTCCCCGTACCATTTTTCACAGTTGGTGGACCCGACACGTCGCACGCGACAGATACGTTTCCGCGTAGCAATAGTAGTGAGAATGGGATAGATGACTGACCATCCAGCCGACGATGCGTGCGAACGGCAGATGAATGGGGAGAATTCTTACGGATATAGTCAATACTGCTCGGGCTGCCTCGACGGTAGTTCTTACATCTTCTCTCTCACCCGTGGTACGGGGAAGGAGTGGGCCGCGATCGATCACATGCTAGACAATCAATGAACCTTATTGAATCTTGATCAGTCTCTTACGGATCTGCGGGAAATGGAATATTGCCCCACATTCATCTCTCGTTCTATCTGAAAATACGATTGATCGATTCACGGGGAGGGATTGCAGAATGGACTCGATCTGTCCTCGGTGGGTGGTTGGATCCCAACCGAGCTGCTGCATATTATCCCAACTGCGCTGCGGGGACGGGAACCACTTTTGTCCCGCCCCCTACCCCGCCGTTATTCAGAATCTGACTCGTGGTACCGGCGGGAAAGGCATTCCGCTGGTACTGCCGAACGCGCGTGTATGATTGCTAACCCCAAAATCGCCGCGCGGTACGCGCCTGTTTTAACAATGATTTATGCTCGTTCCGGCGGGCGGTCCTGGGAGCAATGCCAATTGGTCAGTCCACGCTACCTCCTAAAGAGCAGATTCGATCGACCATTCCATCCTACCTAATCTTTTTATTATTATTCGCATTCAATAGGAGGGTTTATGATTCAAACGATCGGGGGTGCCGGCCGGTTTGAATCCAATATTCCGGTCTGGGTTTATAATCCTGCAGGCGAGGACCAGAGACTACCGCACCAGTATTCTCCTAATCGCGCTCTGCCTCTGGAATATATTCACAATCTCGGTGTTCAGACCTGGCGCCTTGACGTAACCCACTGGGAGAGCAACCCAGTTTTGGAGGAAATTAGGAAGGAGCGGGGCTACATATCATACTGTGAAACAGTGACTATCTCCCGTGAAGCAATGCCTGACTTCGATGAGAAGGTCAAAGGCTTCTTCCAGGAGCATAGTCACCCCCAAGAAGAGATACGCCTCATCCTCAATGGTGAAGGATTTTGGGACATCCGAGATTACGACAACAAATGGATACGTTTTTACGTTTGCAAGGGCGATCTCATCGTTCTGCCCCCAAGAATGTATCATCGGTTCACCGTTGGATTGACCGACTATGTAGAAGCTCTACTTCTATATACCAAATTTGCTTTCAGAACCCAGTATGAGCGATCTCTTCTCGAAGAGGAAGGCAGGCCAGGAAGTATGATTTAAGAGGTTAATATGTTCGAGGACCGCCGAGCCACTCCAGGCTCGGGCTCCTCGATCGGTCAGTCGGATCCCCCTACCCATGGGCTACACTCCGCAATGATTCAGTATTCACCTCATTTGTTTCTCCTCCCTCGCCTCGCGGACCCAGCCAGGTCGGTAAGTCACCATTCTATCATGCAGCAGCATCTCGAGGGCAGCGCGCGAACTCGCCCCGGCAGGTGACAGGTACTACTCGCTTGTCAGTAATGGTAGTAGTTGGAGCAGCAACAGCAATACATTGCCCTCCCGCTGATTCTTTACGAACCAATACCATTTAGATCAGATGGATTGGGTGGGAAATTGCTTTGAGAACGCGATTACGCGCTTTCAAGCCATCCGATATTGATTCATGATCAAAGGCGATGGACGATATTGGCTGGCGGCAAGGGCAAGTGGGATGTCGTTCCCGCCCGAATCGACGTGAGACCCACGGCAAAAACCAACCCTATTGATTATCAATGCGGGATAACAACCGTATTCCATTCCGGTGCCGCATGAAGGCCGACCGCCAGATTTGTCGATTGATTTGTCTTGCGAATCGCGGGATTGACGGGGCTCGAACCCGCAACTTCCGTCTTGACAGGGCGGTACTCTCACCGATTGAACTACAATCCCGCCGCATACAGTTTACTTACGACACCGAAAAGTATGAAATGTTTATGTCAGACTCGTATGCCCTGTTACTGCGATTGCTATTATTGCCATTGCTATAACTTCCAGTACAGACGAGTGTCTGTACGTACACAGCCTCATTTAGACTCATATAGAGAAACAAGTATATATCGAATGCCGGACGGATGCGCGAATCTGTCGCCCGCCCGCCGTCCGTCCCCTCCTCCGTTCCGTAATGAATGATGGAAATTGTGGTCCGACCCCGCCCATACCACGTGTGCGGCCGGGGTTGCTTCATGGCGGGGGGGCGGCGCATACCCTACTCATGTCTGGTACTGGTATTAGAGCTTCGGGAAGAAGGGAGCGGAACAGTGGAGCGGGCGGGGTTCGTGCTGGGTCGGGCTGGATTCGAACCAGCGTAGGCATTGCCAGCGGATTTACAATCCGTCCCCATTAACCGCTCGGGCACCGACCCGATGATGATAAGAAATGAGCTACTCGACCACTATGGCTGGAGATGGGCAGGAACAGGTGCATGTAAAACAATTATGGTTCCGTGGATGGGCACCGCTCGCGGTTGAAAGGAATGATTTGTTGATACCCTCAGGGGAATTTGAATCCCCGTCGCCTCCTTGAAAGAGAGGTGTCCTGGGCCACTAGACGATGAGGGCCTTATCCTTATTCTAATGCTACACGATCCGCCGGCCCCCTGTCAATATTACTCATCGCGGTCCCTTACCCAGTCCAGCTCGATCATTCATCTGCTCTGGCCGACCGACCCCTTTCACGCGCGACACGAATGGATCAAGCAGCAAGGCAGTCACTTTGGTCGGGAATGGGCCGACCGAAGCCTCGGCCCCCCACCACCCAGTATGATGACTCGCCTGCCGGGTGGGTACCATTCTCCCAACGGGTTCGCTCCTAACTCACGCCAATCAAATGAACGATTTTGTTTCTCGTGCACCTGGTTGGGTACGCGGCGCGGTGGCACCACGAATCGGTCACTGAAAAGTCTAGAGCATACTAGCTCGCCCAGTGACCGGTCGGGGCGGGTATGCAACCATTTTGTCTGGGGGTCGGGCTTGCCTCATTACCAGTCAAACGAACTTTTTCTCGCTCCGCAACCAATATCCTATCCACCCGCCGTCTGTTGGAAGGACGGAATCGATCGTTAGGACCATCCCTTCGCCTCGCCGGAAACAATATTGTGACTGTTTACAACCCCCCCCTACCGACGGACGATCGAAGGCAAACAAATGCTTCATTTCTGATTCCGCCTCGATTTCATCTGTCGGTCGTCCAACGAAACGTATGGCCCAATGAAACGGATATAGCCGACGGCGGACCATCCCGATCCTACGCGGGATTAGATTAGTGACTAATCCAGGTGATAATGGCTGACTAGGAGTGGCAGCGGGAAGAAGAGGGTCCCCATCCGTCTTCATCACGCTTTGACGGAGGTGCAGCGGGCCGCGCGCGGTGGGGGGTCGATCCGCCCGCTGCACCTATCCTACGTTGCGGTGACTTAGTATACTTACTATGCAACCGCGGATTCCCGCGCAGCACACGTAGTGCGAAATAAAGCCAGCCGCGGAGCCAGCCAGATTGAGTGAATCTGCCCGAACGAAGGAGTTGACATCCCTGCCGCCTGGCGACCAAACTGGATTTGCATCTGTTCCTCCGGTATCTCCGAATAAGCCTTTGTGCCTCAGCGGTAGGGAGATGCTATGGCGAGGGATAAGTCACCGGTTCGAGCCCGATCAGCAGGGGCGGGCTGTAAACCTCATGGCACAATCAATGGTGACAACATCGTTGTACGAGGGAGGGCACTCTCCGTTATATCGGTATCGTTCCACAGTGCCATCGGGGCAAAGGAGTCAGTCACTCTCGACCATAACATAACGAGACGTATCCGGCGGACTGACCCGACCGCCCGTCGAGGTGTCCTGACTTAGGACATGAAACGGGCACCACTACGACGGGCGGATCCCCATCCTTTCCTCCGCGGCTCGACTGGCGTTATCCTGCGCTGAATACCGCAGCACAAGCGTAGCAGGAGAGCGGGGTGGTTGATTATCCATCCCTTCCTTGTTGGGGCGGACAACCTCCGTCCGATCCCGCGGAAATTCCTGGCTGAATGCATCGGCGGCTCGATCGGATTTGGTTGGTTGGAAGCGCGCGCCGCCACTTCTTTCATTGCTGGACGAGACGTTGCTCGCAAAGCGCCCGGTCCCGTATCTATCTATTACGAATCATGCAGCGATCGATTCGGCAACGCGTTCGACGGACGAAGGAAACAACCAATTTTACGGGACTAGCGAACTCGAGTCGTTACACTGTACACAGGCCGGCTATTCTATAATATGTAAGGAATGAATGTGGATTGCTGCACCGGGACGGGCCTGGAAAGAGGGAAATGATGATACTTTATTTTTCGGCTTCGTTCACGCGAAAAATCCGGATTGAGCTATGGACCGAGCAGGTTATTCGTTCCCCATCCGCCACGCGCTGCGGGTCGTCCGAGAGTATTATAGGTTGATCGATGTACGATGATCCTCGCGCGTCCGGGCTGGCTCAGGAGCGCCAGCGGAAGCGAAGGCAACTCCGCCCGGTTGATATGTTTCGAACAATCCCAATAGTATCGATCGACCGCCGGGCTGGGGAGGCACCGCGGGGGACTCGGGAGGAAAGAGAAGTTTACCCGCTCTCCGAAGGGTTATCGGTGAATCCGATGAATTGGCGCGACGGGGACAGACAACGAACGCCAGATCTTTCCGGCCGGACCGCCGAGAGGACGGACGGGACCCAAGCACTAGGACCCACCATCCGGCGGGAAACAGCGCATTCGCACGGATTCACCCCGACGAGTGCGAGAGAGAAGAGGTATTATAAGGAGTATGATGGCCTAGAAGCGCCATCACTCGCTGGGCGTTGCAACGCGCAAGTATTCCGCCGCGGCAGGGATGGACGGAGAGGGAGGAATGAATCTCGGAAAGCTTAATGATTAGGATTCGGGGGAGGAGTATCCGTAAGTAGGCGAGGGTCCAGATCAATGATTTGGTCTTGACGAGATAAGGTGCTTGGTAATAGATGGCTGGAGCGGCTAAATAGGAGAACCACCACGACCATGGTTGTTGGGAGGTTCTCCGGAGGATCGACAAGCTTCTTTGATAACACGGATGACCGGCCAAGGAGAGACCGTTTTGTATTTGTGGGTTGGTCTGGTCTATTGCTTCTTCCCCGTGCCTATTTCCCTCCCGGCGGCCGGTTTACGGGTACAACCCCCGTCACCTCACGGTACACTCACGGATTGGCTAGTTCCTATCCGGAGGGTTGCAACTCCCTTACTGTCGCTGTATCCACTCCTGCCAACAGCCCAGCACATTCCCTGCCGTTGCTGTGGGGTCCCGAGGCGCAAGGGGATTCCACCCGCCGGTGCCAATTGGGTGGCCTACGGACCTTCGTCGCACCCCATGGTGCTTTTGGTTTGATGGGTCCTACGTCGCGCCAATTTGAACCCGCTCGATCTGTGCAATCGCGCCCGTATAACGCAATCGCGTTTTCCGCTCCCATCGCTGTTTCTGTTCCCGTATCCCCGACTCACCCGTTGGGCCAGTCCGGTCGGTTCTCCGCACCCAGCTCCGGTGTAGCAGCCATCTCCCGATCCATCCCCTCCCTCCAGGGCCTCCATAATTGGACCCTCAACCCGTTTCACACGATGGGAGTTGCTGGAGTACCGGGTGCTGCTCCCCTATGTGCTATTCACGGCGCGACCGTGGAGAATACGTTGTTTGAGGATGGTGATGGCGCGAATACATTCCGCGCCTCCAATCCGACCCAATCCGAAGAGACTCATTCCATGGTTACTGCTAATCGCTTCCGGTCCCAAACATCCGGTGTTGCCCCCTCCAACAAACGTCGGTCACACTTCCTTATGTTATTCGTACCCGTCACTGGTTTACGGATGAGTGCTATTGGAGTAGTTGGTCCAGCCCCGAATCCGCGGGCGTATGACTCTGTCTCCCAAGAGGTGCGCGCAGCGGAGGATCCCGAGTTCGAAACTCCTTACACAAAGAATATTCTTTTGAATGAGGGTACTCGTGCTCGGATGGCAGCTCAGGATCAGCCTCATGAAAACCCCGTATTCCCCGAGGAGGTTCTGCCCCGTGGAAACGCTCTTCGATGGAACCTTGGCCCTGGGCGGGCGTGATCAAGAAACCACAGGTTCCGCTTGGTGGGCCGGTAACGCCCGACTCATCAACCTGTCCGGTAAATCACTCGGTGCCCACGTAGCTCACGCTGGATCAATCGTGTTTCGGGCCGGAGCAATGAATTCATTCGAGGTAGCTCATCTCATACCGGAGAAGCCTATGCACGAACAGGGGTTGATTTCATTACCCCACTTGGCTACTTTGGGCTGGGGAGTCGGACCCGGCGGAGAGGCCGTGGACGTTTCGCCGTATCTTGCGTCCGGAGTACTTCACTCAATATCCCCTGCGGTTCCGGGTTTTGGAGGTACTCATCATTCACCTATTGGACCCGACACTCCGGAGGAATCCTTTCCTCTCTTCGGTCACGCGCGGAGGGATAGGAACAAAATGACCACCATTCCAGGTATTCACCCGATCCTGCTGGGTATTGGTGCCCTTCTATCGGTGTCCAAAGCTCCGTATTCCGGAGGTGCATATGATACCTGGGCTCCCGGTGGTGGGGATGTAAGGGAAATTACGAATCTCACAGCGGGTCCAGGTGTTATATTCGGTCATTCGCCAAAATCGCCTTTCGGCGGAGAGGGGTGGATCGTTAGTGCAGACAATTCGGAAGATGCAACTGGAGGGCATTTACGGTTGGGTTCTATTCGTATACTCGGCGGAATCTCTCACATCCTGACCAAACCATTCGCATGGGCTCGCCGCGCCTCCGTACGGCCCGGAGAAGCTTACTCGCCCTATAGCTTAGGGGCTCTTTCCGTCTCCGGCTCCACCGCTCGTTGCTCTGTCCGGTCCAACAATACAGTTCACCCCAGCGAATCTCATGGTCCCACTGGTCCAGAAGCCTCTCAAGCTCAAGCCTCCACCTTCCTGGCTAGGGACCAACGCCCTGGAGCCAACGCGGGTTCCGCCCAAGGGCCCACTGGTCTGGGCAAATACCCCATGCGCTCACCCACTGGAGAGATCATTTTCGGGGGAGAAACAATGCGCTCCTGGGACCCTCGCGCCCCATGGTTGGAACCTCTCAGAGGTCCCAATGGCTTGGATTTAAGCAAATTGAAGAGGGACATACAACCGCGGCAAGAACGGCGCTCGGCGGAATACATGACCCATGCCCCTTTGGGTTCCCCGAATTCCGTGGGTGGAGTAGCTACTGAGATCAATGCAGTAAACTACGTTTCTCCCCGAAGCCGGTCAGCCACCTCCCATTTTGTCTTGGGATTCTTCTTCTTCGTGGGTCATTCGCGGCATGCGGGAAGGGCCCGCGCGGCTGCTGCCGGATCCGAGAGAGGGATTGATCGTGATCCCGAACCCGTCCCTCCCATGACGCCCCTGAATTGAGCAACAGAGGTATCGAGCGAGGGAAGAATACGTAAGCTAGAACAACGCCAATTCTGGCTTCCGCTCGAAGGGGCTGCTTCCCCTGAAGGTGGATCGGTGAGCACCGCCCTTCCTGTTTCTTCCTTCGTCTACCGGCGGGCGGACCGGGCCGCCCGCGGCGGATCCGGCCGGAGCGGAGGGTGCGCATAAACCGATTGAAATGAAAGTAGTATTGACCGAACCATCCATGGAATCCTGCCAGTCCTCTCGCTTTTCGGTGCCATGGATCGATCGTGCGTGTTATGGATGAAGGAAGATCCAATGAGCAGTCCTCGGCCGGAAAACATCGGTCCTCGGTCGAGACCGGCAGCCGTGAACCGATCATCTCTCCTAATGAACAAGTCATTCCATCTAGTTCCCAAGGGCAGGATGGGGTTGGTTTGAGCTACCGGAATTGGATCGAGGGAAAGTTGGGCCTTGGCAGGAACAAGTATTATTATGAACGAGCAATAACGATTTTCTTTTATCATCAGGCCCGGCGGCTGCCGGATGACCGCCCGCGCCTTACGTACGATCCGGCCGGCGCTAGAACCCCTTCCATTCGCTTGAAAACCGGAGAATCGTAACTATGACCGTTGCCCTTCAGTCGGCTGTGTTTGCATCAATCGCAATCCCATTCATCCCAGTTATTGGTGTTCCTGCGGTGTTTGCCTCCCCCGATGGTTGGTCAAGTGGCAAAAACGTCGTATTCTCGGGTGCCACCCCACGGATCGGCCCAGTCCCCTTGGTGGGTATCCTCAACTCCTCCGTATCTTGAACCCCTCCCTGTCCGGGATGTCTATTCAAATTATATTACACCGCGCCGCGAGGTCGCCTTTGTTGAGGGTTAGGGGACAGCGGGTCTCATACGTGCACGGATGGCTGCTTGATTCCCACCATCCGACGGACGGTTCGTTCCTCCCTCTCGTCTTGTAAATTTTGTTGTCGAGGTGGTGAGTAGGTGAGCAATTCGAAATCGATTTTCACGCACGGAGGAAACAGCCGGTCGACTATCCAAACCAAAGGTCGATCCACTTGCATGTGGTGAAAGAAGGGTGTAGGGGCTTGGTTTGGCAGTGACACTCCCCGCCAGGAATGAAGCGGGTTCAATTCCCGCCCATCCTTCAAAGTTATGCCAAAGCAATATGATTTTCGACCAATTCCTTCCCCTACGCGAGATCGGTCCCTGAACAACGGTACGGACGTTGACGAACTAATCATAAAATGTTGATATCTCCCGTGCGTGCCGGGGGTTGGCGGAGACGGGATTTGAACCCGTGGCCTCAAGGTTATGAGCCTTGCGAGCTACCAAGCTGCTCTACCCCGCGGCAGGATTTACGGAATATGCTAATACGAATCATTTCATTCTTGATAATTATACCCGGTACATGAGCATGATTCACAGAATGAGTAATACTCGGCAGGACTCACCCCGCGGATCGAGGGAATTTCCAATTGTCGCATTTGGATCTGCTCCTTGATTTGCCAGCTAGATTTGACTAGTCCGGGCAACACGCATGGTCCATCTCACGAGGTACGTGCCTGGAAGGACCGAAATAGCGATAATTGGCTCCGAGTCTTCCGGTTAAGAAGCAGCGGCAATGTAGACGCGTGGATGCACTACTGCGTGCGCGGTAAATATAAAGATTGTGATTCTTTATAAACACCCACCCTCCGTCTAAAGACGAAGCTTTGTCTATCCTTGCCTTTAGAGATCGACGAATAGAATGGTACCTGCTTCCCAATCCTTGCTTTCCCTTCTCCATCTGCTGGGTAACACCCTTCCTCACCACCATAACAATGGTTCGCTCGATGACAATGGAAATATCATCCCCATGCCAGGATTCGGCATCACGAAACAACGGAATTCCACGCAAATTCATTCGTCATTGTATTCACTCAAACCGAGCGCTTATTCTCTCGCCAACTGTTCCTTGTACACCATTCCGCCGCCTTACCAAATAACCAGATTAATAGGTGACGGATTGTGTGGGTCGATTACCTTTCTCCAACCCACCCGTCGGGCCCAATGGGTGGGCTCGGCGGGCTAATCGTAACAACAGCATAATTATCTCGCCGGGGACTTGGCGACGGACTAGCCAAACTTGCCCGCCGTGGAAGGAATCGGAAAGGCTGCATAGGTAAATATATAACCTACAGAGAAGTGGGCTAATCCAACCAATCTTGCTTGTACGATGGAAAGAGCTACCGGCTTATCTCCCCAACGTACCAAATTAGCTAGGGGCGTCCGTTCATGAGCCCGTGCTAAAGTCTCTATGAGCTCTTGCCAGTATCCACGCCGAGGGATGAGAAACATAAATCCAGTAGCCCAAACGAGGTGTCCGAATGAAAACATCCATGCCCAGACGGATAGACTGTTCGTGCCGAAGGGATTGTATCCATTGATAAGTTGCGAGGAATTTAGCCACGAGTAATCTCTCGACCATCCCATCAGGTAAGTAGAAGACTCATCAAGTTGAGCCACATTTCCTTGCCATAGCGTAATATGCTTCCAATGCCAGTGGAGCGTGACCCATCCAATAGTATTCAACATCCAAAATACCGCCGGATAAAAGGCATCCCAGGCTGAGATATCACAAGTCCCACCCCGTCCGGGACCATCGCAAGGGAAACCGTAACCAAATTCTTTCTTGTCCGGCATCAGCTTGGAGCCGCGTGCATCCAAAGCACCTTTGCTTAGGATCAACGTGGTTGTGTGCAAGCCTGAAGCGATGGCGTGATGAACCGGAAAATCCCCGGGACCTATGGTTAAGAATAGTGAATTACTATTATTATCGATGGCATCCAACCGACCAGGCAACCATATGCTTCGGCCAGCATTAAACGCAGGGTCGTTTGGTGAAGATAGGAGTACGTCAAAACCATATGAGGCTTTGCCATGGGCCGATTGGATCCACTGGGCGAATACGGGTTCAATCAAGATCTGTTTCTCCGGGGTGCCGAAAGCGAGCATAACATCGTTGTGAACGTAGAGCCCCAAGGTATGGAAACCCAGGAATAAACTAGCCCAGCTCAAGTGAGATATAATAGCTTCTTTGTGTTCCAACACTCTTGCCAATACATTACCCCTCCCGCGTTCCGGGCTGTAATCCCTAGTCAAAAAGATGGCTCCGTGGGCAAACGCGCCCGTCATGATGAACCCAGCTATATACTGATGATGAGTATATAACGCAGCTTGAGTAGTGAAGTCTTGCGCTATGAACGCATAAGCGGGTAGAGAATACATGTGCTGAGCCACCAGGGAGGTCACGACTCCCAGGGAAGCTAAAGCAAGACCCAATTGAAAGTGGAGAGAATTATTGATCGTGTCATAAAGTCCTTGATGACCACGCCCGAGCCGTCCTCCAGGGGGAATATGTGCCTCCAGGGCCCCCCCTATGCTGTGTCCAATCCCGAAGTTAGTTCTATACGTGTGACCAGCAATGATAAAAACAACTGCAATGGCTAAGTGATGATGGGCGATATCGGTCAGCCATGGACTCTGGGTCTGTGGATGGAATCCCCCAGTAAAAGTGGGAATAGCGGTGCCTGCCCCCTGAGAAGTATTGAATAAGTGGCTACTGGAATCAACATCTCGAGCATAGACACCCCACTGACCGGCGGAAAGAGGCCCTAGGCCTTGCGGGTGCGGTGACGCGCTTAGCAAATTGCCCCACCTGACATGTCCACCTCTCGATTCGGGAATGGCAACGTGAACCAAATGCCCTGCCCGAGCCAAAGAGCTTACTCCGAAGAGTCCTGACAAGTGATGATTAAGACGAGATTCAGCGTTCTTGAACCACGATATACTTGGAGCCCACTTAGGCTCCAGATGCAGCCAACCCGCCACCAGAAAAAGAGTGGAGACGATTAGCAGAGAAAAAGCTCCAGTATAAAGATCTTGATCGGTACGCATACCGATTGTGTACCACCGTTGGTAGACACCGGGATAAGCAATATTAACCGGGCCCAGGCCTCCACCCCGAGCGAACGCTTCCACAGCTGGTTGCCCAAAATGGGGGTCCCATATCGCATGGGCAATAGGTCTCACATGCAAGGGATCCTGAATCCGTGCCTCGGAATTACCCTGCCAAGCCACGTGGAATAAGTTGCCCGAAGTCCACAGGAAGATTATTGCCAACTGGCCGAGGTGGGAAGCAAAAATGTTCTGATAGAGACGCTCCTCAGTCATGCCATCATGACTCTCGAAGTCATGCGCGGTAGCGATACCGAACCAGATACGACGAGTGGTTGGGTCCTGGGACAGGCCCCGGCTGGATTTTGGGGATCTTAATGCCATAATGCTTTTCAGATCCTCCTAGCCGTTATCCCACCGCAATGATTCTTGCCAGGAAGAATGCCCATGTCGTGGCAATCCCACCCAGAAGGTAATGGGCCACCCCTACGGCGCGGCCTTGTACAATGCTCAAAGCTCTAGGCTGGATAGCGGGAGCTACTCTCGATTTGTTGTGCGCCCGAACGACAGATTCGATGAGTTCCTGCCAGTATCCACGACCGCTGAGTGGAAACATTAGACTAAAAGCCCAAACGAAATGAGCACCCAAGAATAATAGACCGTATGCGGATAACGAGGAGCCGTAAGATTGAATGACTTGAGAAGCCTGTGCCCATAGGAAGTCGCGGAGCCATCCATTGATGGTAATCGAACTTTGCGCAAAGTTCCCACCGGTTATGTGAGTCACTATTCCCTGGTCATTGACGCTACCCCAAACATCGGATTGCATTTTCCAGCTGAGGTGAAAGATTACCACCGAGATCGAATTGTGCATCCAAAATAGGCCTAAAAAAACATGATCCCAAGCAGAGACTTGACATGTTCCTCCCCTTCCGGGGCCGTCGCAAGGAAGACGAGAACCGAGATTAGCTTTATCCGGCACTAATCGGGAGCTGCGGGCAAACGGAACACCCTTCAGTGGGATCAATACAGTTGCATGAATAGTAAATGCGTGAATGTGATGTACCAAAAAGTCTGCGGTTCCCAACGGAATCGCTGACAAGACCACCTTGCCGCCCATTGCTAATACGCCGCCGCCCCAGGTCAAACTGGTGGCGGTGTTCGCTGCCGGGGCTGTCAAAACGGGTGCTGAGGCATGAGCGTTCTGTACCCGCTGGGCAAATGTGGGTTGTAGTCGCACAGCAGTATCCGGAAACATATCTTGAGGACGCCCCAAAGCACTCATCGTATCGTTGTGGATGTACGAGCCGAAGCTATGGAAACCCAAGAAAATACATGCCCAGTTAAGGTGTGATATTATTGCGTCGCGGTGTCGCAAAACACGGTCTAATAAATTGTTGCATTGAGTGGTTGGATCATAGTCCCTCACCATAAATATGGCTGCGTGCGCAGCAGCTCCGACTATGGGAAATCCACCGATCCACATGTGATGCGTAAACAGAGAGGGTTGGGTACCATGATCGGTGGCCAGATACGGATGAGGGGGCGTAGAATACATATGGTGAGCTACCGAAATTGTGGGGGAGCCCAGCATAGCTAGATTGAGAGCTGATTGAGCGTGCCATGAGGTGGTTAGAATTCCATAAAGGCCCTTGTGACCTTCCCCCGTGAACGGGCCTTTATGGGCCTCTGGAACCTCTTTTGGGCTGTGGCCTATGCCCCGATTAGTCCTATAGACATGACCAGCTATTGAAAAGGCGACTGCAATGGCTAAGTGATGATGGGCGGTATCAGTCAGCCATAAGCCTCCGGTTACCGGGTCTAGCCCCCCGCGAGAAGTTGAAAAATCCGAATGTTCTGACCAATTCAAAGTGAAGAATGGGGTTAGCCCTTTGGCGAAACCCGGATAAAGTTGGGCCAAAGGATGGCGATCCAAAATAAGTTCGTGAGGTGGAGGAATTTCTTTAGCGTCCACTCCAGTACCCGAAAGCTGGTTTATAGGTAGAGAAACGTGCACTTGGTGCCCCGCCCAGGGAAGGGAACCCAGTCCCAGTAGCCCCGCCAGGTGGTGATTCAACATGGATTCCACACTTTGGAACCAAGCTAGTTGGGGGGCTGCTCTGTGGTAATGAAACCAACCAGCGAAAGGCATTGGCGCTGCAAAGATTAATCCACCGATCGCAGTGGAGTACGGTTGTAATTCGCTGGTTATCCCAGAAGCCCGCCGAACCTGAAAGAATCCAGAGGTTATTTGTATTCCCTGGAAACCCCCGCCTACATCTCCGTTCGAAACCTCCTGACCCACTATTGGCCAAACGACCTGGGCACTGGGCTTAATGTGGATTGGATCACTCAGCCATGCCTCGTAATTCGGGAAACGGGCCCCGTGAAGGTACATACCGCTCAACCGGACGGAAATGATGGCTGGTTGACCAAAGTGAGCACTAGGGGCTTTTCGAGGAATATCCTCCAAATCATTGGTATGGCTGTCAAAATCATGAACATCGGCGTGTGGGTCCCGGGTCCAGGTAGTGGTATTAGGGCCTTTCGCCAAGGTCCGCGAGAAGTGACCGGGTTTAGACCATTCCTCAGAGGGGGTATTCACAGGATCCGTTCCCACTGCAATTCCGATTCCTGGTTCCGCTGGGCGGATAGTCGTCGAGGTTCTCCCCTTTCCGGATAAAGCACAGGGGAAACCCGCCGATAGTGATTAGTAAACTCCCGGGAGCTTCGGAATTTCATTTCCCCCAACTATATCCTCCACTCGTTCGTCCGAGACCGGAGCAGCTACGATGCGGGAGCTCGGGCGGGTGCTCGACCTCATTATGGCATGCCACCGGGGCGCCCAAGGGACCACCACCCACCACCCGGGCGTGCGCGGGGTCGCCCCTTCTTTGACGCTCATCGCAATATTCGTGCATTCCCGAAGGGGATCGTATTCATCCAACCGATTCCGATAAGATAAGTCGCCGGCCGTCGTCTCGATTCACTGATTCATTAGATGTCACGGCCGGTTACCCGCCGCCTGCCGGCCTTATTATACACCCCTCTGTCATCCATGCCTCGGTACTACATGACGGTTCTTCCGCCGGCCGCACAGGTTGCGAGGAGCGAGCGAAGGCCTGAGGCGCACATGATCATGTTGTGTGCCGCGCATCGAATCATGGACGCGAGCGACGTCGTAACAAACAATTACCCGTATGTGGTGACGGTGAGTAAATATGTGCGAAGGGTGGGTCTCATGGTCTGCCATCGCGACCGCACCACCCCTTCCCTCCACCAGAGGATTACTCACTGTATCCAGCGTCGAGCATATAGAGAATCGAATTGGTGAACGCCTACAATACAATCCCCATATGTTTGTGACGGACGGACGAAGAAGCAAACAGTCCCCCCGGCGGTTTTTTCGCGCGGGCAGTTTGAAATACCATAACGATCATTCTCACCATCACTTACCTCGTCCCCGATGCCACGCACGGGGCCGGCGGATCAATCCTGAACCCCGGACCGTTTTAATACGCCGCATAATGCCATTAATCTCCGAAACGTCCCGTCACTTTCGACCGATTCTGCGCTTCGGTGTAATTGTTCGGAGCGGGTGGTACAGCCTGTTTCCAATGATCAGCAGCTCTATCGGACCGAGCTTCAGGAGTCTCAAGATCTCCTTGGCGGATGGCTCGTTCCCCTCGGGCGGGATAGGTGTCTCCATACCGGGAAGGTTCCTTCCCACGGGACCGTGCTTGAGAGTTTCCCGCCTCATACGACTCCACCAACTCCTCCCCGTCCCCGTCCGGTTCTTGCTTCCGGAGAAGGGGTGTCGCACGCTGTAAACACGAGTGAGTCATCACTGTAACTACCGAAACCAAATTGTGTTGCGGCGATAACCTTCAACAATTCCCTTCCGCGGATTCGCGTACCTGCCTGGAAGAATGGGAATAATCGAGTGAGGGTTGACGGGATCGGTTTCCGGTTGCACCTTGGGTGGGGAACCAGATCTTACCCTCCCTCCCACCGGTAGCGACGCGACGGGAAAGGGAACGAGAATCGGCAGCGTCAATATCATTTATTTGAGTCGAGACATACCATTCCGCCCCCAAATGGTAACTATCCTACTTCAAATACGTATGCCCAGGGAAATGGGATACGAGGTTAGTTTTCGGTCTTCCCCCTCCGGCAGCCAACCCCGTCGTATCCCACTCCATTTCTTTGGGATTCGATGCTGCACCGCTGCCCGACGGACTTTTGGATCAACCTAACCACGTTACGCGAGTCGATTCTCTCACTTCCGGGAGCGGATTCTCTCGTATCGGCCCGGCTTTCAGTGATCGGTCCTAGCGGCGCGTGACCTACCAATCAATATTAATTGATTCGTGTTATCCGTGGATCACGTGATATAGGCTTCCGATCCCCTCCGAGCCCAGGCTTTCGAGAGGGGTGCCCCCCCACGGCTAATAGGAACAACCATTACTGAATGGTGGATGCGTGGAGACCCTTCGTCCTTCCGGTGATTATTCACCGATGGATCGTACAGTCTAGATGGTCGCACATGGTGACGGATCGCGGCCGTATTATTGGGAGCCTGTGGCGGAGATGGATTTCGTCCCAACGCCTGAGAGTGATGGTCCGGAGCCCTGGCGTGTTCTCCACTACTCGCACGAACAAGACCTATGTTATGTGGTATGTGACTTCGATCATGAGGATCGGTCTCCGGGCGCGCGGCTTCGTAATGATTCCGTGAGGCTTCCGCATATTCCCCCATGGACTGAGCCGGCATTCGTTACGGTTGTTCGTTTCTCCAACGAGTGTGACAAAACCCCGTTCCAGAACCGTACGTGGGGTTTCCGCCTCATGCGGCTCCTCTTGCATCGCACGTAACAGTAGTAATACACAGTGACGTGGGGTGCTCCATATAACCAGTGGGGTCTCCCCGTCCCCGTCCGGCATCACAGGTCGACCGACGGCAGTGGCTGCTGTCCCCGCGCGACGGATCCTCGGCCATCCTTCCTGCAAGGGGTCATCTCTATGAATGAAGTGTCTATCGATCGCATTGCCGCCAGTCACGCGAACCCTAGCAATTCCTTTGTCCCCAGCGCCCTGGAGTACTGCGTAGGGTTCACCACTTCGACAATCTCCGATGGTTGTACGGGTATCCAAAGTACGAGCGAGATGGAGGCTTGTTGTCCCGACCGTACATTCGTTATTGGCTCAAGCACCGCAATAATTCATACGAACTGTCGCGAACGAAGCCTTTGTACTGTCGATTCCCTGCGTGTGATGTTCTCTCCCTCCCGCGCGTGCCCGTGGTAGAGGGGTCGGTCGGGGGCTCCGGGGAAACTACTCCCCTACCCATGGCTCTCTATCCCTTGCTTCACATCGTGATCCAGACAGGAAGGATCGGGGGTGTCTAGGGCAGCATTGACCGAGGATACACGATGGAGGGATTTGTTTCACCCGAATGATCGAACTCACCTTCACCAAGCGTGGGTCCGTCCAATGCAATCGGGTATCTATCTCTCTTGCTACGCATCGGGATCGATAATCAGATCACACCATCCCTGTGATGGGTGGATGCTTCCTTTTCTCTCCCAGTAACCGGAACTGTTCGCGATGGGACGTCCGCTACAACGGTAAAAGTCTCATCAACGAGATTATCGTTTCTCCGGGATCCGGGCGTGGTAAGCTATAATCTCCCCGATAGAATAGATCCGTCACCCCCATCGACGCTCGATAGGAAGGAGACAGCATGGGGGAAGGGTATGGTTGCTGGAAGGAATGGGTCCGCCGACAGGCAGGCAAATATTCATTTCGATGCAGCGGACCGCGTGAATACATCGTGCCCCAGCCGCCCGCCGAGGGAGCAACGATTTCGAGACATTCCAATTGCATGTTGACTCGAGGTGAGTAAGATCCCCTCGAAAACGAAGAAGCGGGGGACACATTGACTACTATACCGTCCTGCAAGAATCAGCAGTACCGAGAAGGGAGGGGCAGATTTTGCCTGTCGAACGTTATTATGGCTAAGCATCGGACAAACGTTCTACAGGATGTCTCGTCTGTCGAGTGGCCTCAGGTGTATCGCCCGCCCGGCCCGCCGCACCTCTGCTTGCCGAGGGCCCGCCGGATCCGCCGTATCTGTCCACCCCTAAACCAAGATGGTTCGACGGGGCATCCTACATGCGCGTAGAATCTATTAGTATAGTAGTCGCGGGGACGAGATAGATTCCGATACGGCCGAATCACGTTTCCTCCTACTCATCGCCGTTTGCTTCTCACGATAGGCCAATCCCCCTGCTCGAACATCCCGGAATCACTGCGTGGCGGTGGAAGGTACAACTCCGGTCATCAATTCACCCGCACGTGCTGCTTCGACGCGTAAGTAATGTGTTGGAGCGTAAGATGGGTATCGGCGGTCGCCGCGAGCACTGCAATACCCAATCAATGAGCGATCGATGATGAATTACTCGGGTCGAGGCGCGCGGGATGGGAAGTAGAGTATATATGATTCATGAGAATATCTCGCGCCCGCCGAGCACGTGTGTATATCCGATTTGTTAGGCTCGACGAGGATGATATTCTACGGCTAGCGATTCGTTTGTATTCGGATCAATCCATTTACGATCCACCGGTCGAACTGCTAATCCCGCATGTGGGTAGAGAGTTGAATGATCTTGCTCCCCAATTCGATTGGAGGAGTTCCCCACGCTCCGGCACCTCGATTGCCTAGCAGCAATAGCATCCGCAGGTTTGCGACGGTAGCTCGGTACACTTATCGCACGATCATTGGCCGGAGCACGCTCGTGAGTAACTGACTGTCTCGCCCCAGGAGTGGTAGAAGCCGCACCTAATCGAGGAATGATATTGTCCGAACGCGTTTCGGGTGATTGTAATGATACTTGGCCCGTCGAGCCCTTTGCCCTCTTGGCGATACGAACGTATCGAAGTGATTGCTGTTCGGTCGGTCCATGATGGAGACGCGACCGCTGCTTCTCCTCCGAACGAATACGATACTGAGGGGCTTTCGTAGTGGGAGTGGATTGGTTCGCATAACCAGGCTTTCTACCGGCGGGCCTCTTACGGGTTGGTCCTGGTGACCTTCCTGGTCGACGTACTATTTTGGCGCGAGGTCCTCTGTGACGGGACGTAGAAACTCCTTCGTTTCGAACTATGTATGCGGGATTCCGTCAGTCCTAGCACCAACCATCCGATCATGCTGCGAAACAAATGTCTGATCCGGTCCGGTTGGTGGGGGTGGACATTTCTCCCGGAGTGAAGAATGGGATGAGATGCGTCTACAATACAAATAGTTGTTCCTACCAGTCCTTCTTGCAATTTCATTCCCCAATCATTTCCAAACCCGGCTAGTAGGATGAATGACGAATCAATTATATCCGTCACCGGAGCCTCGCGCCATGGGGGTTTGCAATAGCAACGGCTCGGGTCGGGGGATAGGACCGACCGGCGGCTGATGAGATGAGTCGAACTGATTACCGCTGCCTCGGGTTTGGTGTTCGGGACCGGGGTTGTCCCGCCCGCCGGATACAATCGTTGTTCGTGCGAGAACCGCGCGCGGTACATGATTCATCCCCGCCGGATCACCACACCTTGCTCTACACATGTGTTTCTCTTCCCCGGGCAAGATTCCTCGCCACCCCCTCCGCGTCAATCAATGTCGGTTGCTGCGAGTTTTCACGGGACCGACCCCTCGCGATTGCGTTCCGCCGCCAAGAAAGTGGGAAACCCCGCGGCCGGCGTCGTATGGGGGGCGCTCAAGCAGCACCATCCTATCAATGTTTTGAAACAAATCTCGTTACTATCGCGGGGGAATCCGTCCGCTCTCTCCCTATCTATGATCCCCGCCGCATGCTTCATACCTTTCTTGGAGGCGAACGACGGGGATTGCTACCGTCACCTTCTCGCCGTACAATAGGGGTAAGCAGGATGTGCACGAAGTTGTCGGGGTTCCGAAGAAAGGCGGCGCGGGAGGAGCGAGCCTCCCTCCCTCCCTCCCTCCCTCCCTCCCTCCCTCCGCCCAACCTGTTCATGTACTCGTCCGGTCATGCGTGGAATATGGGATTCGACCGGATCGACGAAGAACTCCTTCCTTGCCTAACCGGATCGGGACGGGAATCACGTAATGAGAATCGAGTCTCCGCATGGTTGGTTCCTCAGTGGCTCAGTGGTAGAGCGGTCGGCTGTTAACCGATCGGTCGTAGGTTCGAATCCTACCTGAGGAGATCCGCATTTGCGCTCCCGACCGAGACGGGAGCGGCTCATGATCCGGGCTGGAGCAAGTGAAACGTCGCCTGTCATCACCTATACTACTCGTCGTGCCGCGCGCGTCGGTCGGGAAGAACGGAGCGATAGCAACGGTGCGTGCGGTCTCATTGAGGCACGCACCTCCCGGTCAGCAAGTTGGGAATCCATCATTCGTTCGGACATGGCCAGGGTTCCATTGGAGACGTGCGTGGAGGCGTTAACCGACAGCGTCAAGGCGGAGACGATCATTCGATTTGGGGGCAGGCATTTCGTGATGGATATTGATTCCGATGCGGCGCAGCCATCATTCAACTATAGTCGCTTGACGCATAACGCACGCCCTCATCCCCCGGATTTTTGTGCTCACCCCGCCCGCCACATAGTCGGAGGGAAGGGTGATGAGGATTCGTGGTTCCAAGGAAAGAATGCACGGAATATGGGATTGGGCCCGCCCGCCATACCCATATATGGTGACTGACGGCGGCGCATGTAGCTCGCACGCAATGTGAGTTCTCGCGCTGTACCACGAATCTTGCATACAGTCCTAGAACCGGGCAGGGGGCAGGCAGGGTTGGGGTTGGTCCCTCACCACCACATCATCATTACGTTGTACTTGATCATACGCAAAATATCCTGCCTACCCCACCGATCAATGTTCCGTGTATTTGATTCCGAGCCACGCACGACGGATACCCGGGCCACATCTGATCCGGCTATTTCCCCCTTCCCTGGGCATTCACCTTCTGCCCCCCTCCACGGCAGCACCTGCTGACTGTCTTCACCATTCGCGGGGGCTTATTTTCGCCGCTCACCAGCCATCAGGCAGGGATCGTTGTTTATTTTATAACGATGAGCCCATCCCTCTCGCGGCGGGCGATGTTCCGATACAATATTCGTGATGGCCATTCTTCCTCCCGCCCGCCCCCCCGGCGGTTCCCGATCAGTGGGTTTAGGGACCAGGGTGCGCGGGTGATGAGCGCGGCAAAATCGCTCACGCAATCGGAGTCGAATCTCGCTTGGTGGTTCGTTCCGGCCGCTCCCCCGACAGGGAATCGGGAAATGCAGGATATTATTCCCATTGTTATGACCATTCTCTAATATCCATTTCTGATACCAGCGAACCCTATTCATCGTACTGCCCAACCATCGGGATCCGTATTGATCTTTGCCGCTCGATGATTGATCCACGAACAGTAAGTATTATGATGAGGCAACGACGAATGAATGGTTTCGACGAACGAAACGGGTTGGG